AATCGATTGCGTTGCTACTTTTGTTGACTCGTGTCTGATTCGTTCCCACCTAGTTCGGCAAGTCAAAGAGGATAAAACAACGAAGTGGTCTTTGTTAGTAAATTGGTTGTCTTTTTCGTTCATACGTAAAGGAGCTGTGAATAATTTAGCCAACTTCTGGCAGGTTCTATCAAGTGCTTCTACCGGAGTCAAACTCCCATTTGTCCATATTTCAAGAAAGAGTACCTCTTTTTTTTGATTATCTCTTATATAGGGATTATCATCTTTTATAGAGGAATGAGTATCATACTTCTTATCTCTTGAATAGTAATGAGTACTATAATTCATATTTAGAACAGGCGAGAATGTATCACCTACAGGATAACTTCCTTCTTGAAAGGTACGCAGTTTCCCCCTTTCACTCTTTGTCTTCCTTTCCACTATTAAGTCAATAGTTAAACGAACGGATTCTGTGACGGTTGCTATATATTGGTTATTATCAACTACCTCTATAGCACTATCACTAAAAAGAATATCTTTAGCAGTTAGAATTGCAGGACCCTTGACGGAAAGGCGCCCTTTGAAAATATTAGGTGAATTATCAATCCGTTGGTTATTTCTCAATACAACCTTTTTCAAATTCATTACAAGATCATAGACCGGTTCTTTGACACCCGATATAATAGAATATTGATGTGCTACGTCCATCAATTTTACATACGTGATACACGTTCCTTCTAGTTCTGTAAGCAAAGCTTTTCTCATCGAACTACCTATTAAGTCAGCCTGGTCTAAGAAAAGTGGAGCTAGATAAAAGCGTCCATAATGAAGACGCACATTGTCTTTTCTTAATTCAACGCATCTCCACTGTGTTTCCCAAATGGGTACTCGTATTGCCTCGTATGTCATAGGTAGTTTACCTCCTTTAATAGGTTCAAAATAAAAACAAAATTTAATTTGTTTTTTATATACGTCTTTTTTTCGGGGGTCTACAGCCATTATGGGCTATAGGCGTTACGTCCCTTATAAAAGTACATCGTATACGACTTCGGCGAATAGCTTGTAATGCTGCGTCTCTTCCGAGACCGGGACCTTTTATCATAACTCCTGCTCGTTGCATACCGTGATTTATTACTGGACCAATAGCATCTTCTGTTGCAGTTCGAGCGGCAAACGGTGTGCCTTTTCTCGTACCCTTGAATCCGCAAGTACCAGCCGAGGACCAGGAAACCACCCGACCCCGTAGATCTGTAACCGTGACAATGATATTATGGAAACCCGCTTGAACATGAATAACCCCCCTCGGTATCCTACCTAGAATCTTACGAATACTAATACGTACATTGCGGCGTGAACCAATACGTATATTCCGGCGTGAAATAATACGTACATTTCTACGTGAACCAGTTCTCGGTATAGCTTTTGGCATATTGTATCATCTCCTAAATAGGAGTCAGAAATAGATGAATATATTCATTTGATGTCAAAACAGATTCCTTATCTTAATTCTGAATCTACTTCTAAATGCTAAATGGCTTGAAATTTCGCATCTCGAACCCTTATCTTAATTCTGAATCTACTTCTAAATGCTAAATGGCTTGAAATTTCGCATCTCGAACCCTTATCTTAATTCTGAATCTACTTCTAAATGCTAAATGGCTTGAAATTTCGCATCTCGAACCCTTATAGCTTCTTAATTGTAAATCTACTTCTTGGTAGAAAAGAAGATTTTGCATACCGAACCCTTATAGCTTCTTAATTGTAAATCTATTGTCTACGTAATTATACAAAGTTTCGTTATATCTGCCTTTGTTTATGTCTCAGGTTGGAACAAATTATTCTAAGGCGCCCCCGCCTACGGATTATTCGACATTTTTGACAAAGTTGACGAACGGAAGCTCTTATTTTCATATTTGTCATTCCTTATCTTAATTCTGAATCTACTTCTAAATGCTAAATGGCTTGAAATTTTGCATCTCGAACCGTATTGAATAAAAACCAGCTAATCTTTCGAACCCTCGTTTTCGTTTTCGTTTTCGTTTTCGTTTTCGCTGTCGCTGTCGTTGTCGAGTCGAGAAATTATACGTCCTCTGGTTGAATCATAACGACTTATTTCAATTTTGACTTTGTCTCCTGGCAGTATTCTTATAGAACTTCGACGGATCTTTCCTGAAACATAACCTAGAACCAGATCTTCATTATCTAACCGAACCCGGAACATGCCATTGGGAAACGATTCAGTAATTAAACCTTCGTGAATCCATTTTTGTTCTGTCATTGCAGGTAAAGCCCCCTTGAAGTATCAACTAATGGAGTAGAAACGATATTAGACAACTCACCCTCTTTCTTTTTTTTTTTATAAATAGGAAGAGGTTTCGGATCCCATTTGGATATTAAAATGATTACCATATATAACATAAAATTTCTCCGCCAATTCCTTCTAGTCGAGCCTCCCGGTCTGTCATTATACCTCGAGAAGTAGAAAGAATTACAATCCCTGTCCCACCTAAAATTCTAGGAATTTCTTGAGAGTAAGAATAGATTCGTAGACTGGGCCGACTGATCCGTTTTAAATTGAAAAAATTTCTATAGGGGCGTTTCCTATTCCTTCTACGTCGCAGGGTTACAACCAAAAAATATTTGTTTTTTGCTCGATGTTTTCTGACGTTTTCGATAAAACCTTCTTGGAAAAGTATTTTAACAATATTTTCGGTAATATTAGTAGATGCTATGCGAATAACTCTTATTCTAGCCATATCAGCATTTCGTATAGAGGTTATTATCTCAGCAATAGTGTCTGTACCCATCATGAACTAAAATTATTGGTGTCTTGATAATTAACATGTTTTTCTTTATTTTATTGGTTTTTTTATTGGTTTATGAATATGAATTTTTCAAGGTATATGCCTGAGACACAATCTACGAATTAATCTAGTTCTTAATCTATTTCTTTCAAATACCCCAAAGATATCACGATCTCATTTTATTTTATAATACCTCGGGAGCTAATGAAACTATTTTAGTAAAATTGAATTCTTTCAATTCCTCGGGGATTGCACCAATAATTCGACTTCCTTTTGGATTTCCTTTTTGATCAATCACAACTGCAGCATTGTCATCATATCGTATTATCATACCGCTGTCACGTTTAAGTTCTTTACAGGTACGGACAATTACAGCTCTGACTACTTCTGATTTTTCTAGGCGCATTTTTGGGACTGCTTCTTTGATCACAGCAACAATAACGTCACCAATATAAGCATAGCGACGATTACTAGCTCCTATGATTCGAATACACATCAATTCTCGAGCCCCGCTGTTATCCGCTACATTTAAATGGGTCTGATGTTGAATCATATCAATTTTTTAGTCTATTCTTCCAACGCAAAGGATAAAGAAAATAAAAGAAATATTGTTTGTCCAAAAAAAGAAACCTGCGGTTTCATCCCCGAGACTCATTTCTGTCGGTTCTACATTTTTATCCCGAAATAATTAATTGAGTTCGTATAGGCATTTTGGATGCTGCTAGTAAAATAGCTCTTCTGGCTCGATTTTCGGCTACTCCACCCATTTCATATAGTATTCGCCCCGGTTTAACAACAGCTACCCAATATTCAGGGGATCCTTTCCCCGAACCCATACGTGTTTCAGCAGGTCTTACTGTAACTGGTTTGTCTGGAAATACACGGACCCATATTTTTCCACCACGGCGTGCATTTCGTGTCATTGCTCGTCGACCTGCTTCGATTTGTCTAGATGTGATCCAAGCAGGTTCAAGTGCCTGAAGAGCGTATTTACCGAAACAAATATGATTACCTCGATAAGATCTTCCCTTCATTCTTCCTCTATGTTGTTTACGGAATCTAGTTCTTTTGGGGTTATAGTTGATGGTTGTTTCGGAATTCCATCTCTACTACAGAACTGGACGTGAGAGTTTCTTCTCATCCAGCTCCTCGCGAATAAAAGGATTCAAAATGGAATTTCAATTAGATATTAGAACATTTTTATAAATAATTTTATAAATAATAGTTTTTTTTTCTAACGTTCTAATAAATCTTTATTTTATTTTGTCCTTTATCCCAATTCAAATTCAAAAAAAAAGAAAGTTTTCGCGGGCGAATATTTACTCTTGCAATCTCTATTTCAGTCGTAGCGCTTGTTCGTGACTTCTCAAAATAGATGAATTGATTTCCGGTTCATTTCGCCATCCCGACTAGTGAATCAGTAAGATTCATTTGTTCAATAAAATCTTTTGCAGTCACAGGTTCCATCGTTCCCACCGCTTCGTATTTAATGGTTAGGTCAGAATTCTACAACGGAGCTCATAATCCAATTTATTCTTGAGTCAACCTTCTTAGTCTTTATTGGCTGGCTCGAAGCTCTTGATTTTTTTCTTCATTTTTTTCTTCTATAAGAAGGATTCATTTAATATTTCATTATAGATGAATCAATTAGTATTGATGCTTTATTACACTGTCTTTTATGAGATGACTCATAGACCTTACATATTGGATTTCTATATCATTGATATTCTTTTTCTCTCTTTCTCTCATCCTTCCATTTATCCACACCTTATCTTCTGTATTTTGCTTTAAACTTAGAATTAAAGTTTATTCAAAAGAAACTTCAGTTGCTACATAGATATGACCGATTTATCATATCTTGACTGCTTCTTTAGATCCAGATAATACGAAGTGATGAGTTGGTTTTCATACTACCGGGCTGGTCTTTTTTTAATCCTAATCCTAATCCTAACCCTAAAAAAAACCAACGAGTCACACACTAAGCATAGCAATTATATCACAAGATTCATTTTTAGTCAACCCTATAGAATTAAGAATTAGTTTGATTGGCCAGAAAAAGAATGACCGAGTTTCCCTTTTTTTGTTCAATCAATCGGAAAAACAATGAAAGTTTTTTTATTCCTTTCCCTTGTCTATAAAAATCCAAATTTTCATGCCGAATACGCCATAGATAGTCTTAATTGTATAGGAACAATAATCAATTTTAGCTCGAACGGT